CCTTTCAGGTGCTTTGATATATTTCAGTCTCGCGGATTCTAGCAGAGAGTTTAAACTTCTTATAAACTCTCCTGGTGGATCAGTAATAGACGGAATAGCTATTTATGATACTATAGACACTCTTCTCGCACCAGTCGAGACAACAGCTGTGGGAGTAGCCGCGTCAATGGCATGTTTTATCCTGACTGGAGGAACTTCACGTATAGCATTCCCTCACGCTTGGCGCCAATGAGGTTTTTTATTTGAGGGAAAAAAGAAAACTATGCCTTCGCCATAGGAATATTAAGTAATAATAGCATGGCACTTCGAATTCGATATAAAAAATTTTTGTATTGTTTTTTTCAAAAGATTCGATTATGTATCGAGAGAGTAGTATGAGATAAAAGGTATTTCCGATTTTCTCTTATCTATCGGGAGTCCAATTCAGTGTTGCAACCTTTCTTGTTTTCACACCATTTCACACCAAAGGGCTTTAAACAATATTTATGTTAGAAAAAAAAAAAAGTACGAAAAAAGCAAAATTTTTCCTTTTTTGGTTGGATCAAAAAGAAACTTTGGGATTGCTCTGAATCAAAGACAAAAAAAGAATTCATTTTAAAATAGAAAGTAACCGAGCCATCATAGTATTTTTGAACTCCTCCGAAAGGAAGGGTGGCAATTTGATCATTTAATCATCTGGAGCTGAGAGATTCTATTTTTATCTTTCTTGAATGGAAAGTAAGGTTCAATTTCAATTTGATTGTAAAGCCGTATGCGATGCACAAAAGATGATGCCCGTACGGTTGTTCAATTCTATCTTTTTTTTTTCCTATTATTCTTTATCTTTCTTTTCTGTTCGTTTCACACAGCAGATAAAGAATCCTTCTATCATCAGGGTAATGATGCATCAGCCTTCTATTTCTATTTCGGACATGCAAATGGAAGACCTTGTCCTGGAAATGCAGGCAATAGAAAAAATACGCGACTGCATCATAGATGGTTATATAAGAACGACGTTGAAATCCCGAATGGAAATAATGGATGCCTTGGAAAAAGACGTTTTTATGTCGGCAATAGAAGCCAAAGAGTATAGACTTGTTGATCATATAGTAGGAGAAAATGGTTTTGAATTTTCATGAATTAAGATATTGTCTCCTTTCTTACTTCTATCCTTATCTCCTCTATCAAAGAAATAAAATGGATTTTGCGCGAATCCGTTATTTGAGGTTTTATTTTTTATTTGACTATTTTTTTAAATAGAAAAAAATTCATAATGATCCGGTTAGGTTAAGATCAATCGAAACCGGCCCATTACGTATATGATTCAATATGCCAACTAGTCAACAACTTCTTAGAAATGCAAGACAGCAAATTCCAAATATAGTGAAAACCCGCGCTCTTCGGGGATGTCCTCAGCGTCGAGGAACATGTACTAGGGTGTATGTGCGACTCGTTTAGATCATGAACTGACACAAAAAAAAGCAAGAAAACCGCTTTCCAGTATGAATGATCAGTACCAGTGAATAGGATAGAATGGAAGAAGGAACTCCATTCACTATCTAAAACTAAAATAAGCAAATCAATCCCTCTATTGTGTAGAAAGTTTATGGTTTCCATTGGTGCAAATCCAATCAACTGAATTTAAGATGAGAAGCAATTCTCCATTGGTAGCAAATGGTTATCGATTAAGCGGAGGAAATCTTATTGAAATTCAAAAAAAAAAAACAGAAAAATGGAGTTCTCACTCGGTCAAGAACGGACTACGAGGGTCAGCTACCCAGCTAACTTTCATAATTAAATACCGTTACTGTATAGGTGGGTCTCAGTGTGAAAGACCTCTTACTGGATAATTCAGGGGTAGAGCCAAAGAGTGTGGTGTGAACTATACAAGTTACCAATAAGATTGATTAAATGAAGTAAAGGCTCCGGTGTATAGAGAAGACCTCACCGTTTAAGAAATAACCATAGAAACGATGGAACCCACTATTCCTTTATCCATTCAATTTATATTTCTTTTTCTATTTTTGACACCTAGCAAAAGAAAATTTCTTATTTCTTTAGTAAAATACCTAAACAAAGAAAAAATCGTGGTCGGGAAGGTTATAGTAGCCAAAGCCGTTGGAATTTGTATTTTATACATTGGAAAAATCTGTTTGGTTATTAATAGACCAGAACGGGGAAAAGAATAACTGAAAGAAAAAAAATAGTTATTTGCCAAAGTTTTATTTATTCAATGACCAGAACTAAACGCGGATATCTAGCTCGGAGACGTAGAACAAAAAGTGGTTCATTTCTATCAAGTTTTCGAGGGGCGCATTCACGACTTACTCGAACTATTACTGAACAGGAAATAAGATCTTTGTTTTCGGCTCATCGGGATAGGGATAAGCAAAAGAGAAATTTTCGTCGTTTGTGGATCACTCGGATAAACGCAGCAATTCGAGAAAGGGTAGTATCCTATAGTTATAGTAAATTAATACACGATCTATACAAGAGACAGTTGCTTTTTAATCGTAAAATA